TCCGTACCTTCACCCCATTCATCAACATTCTTGACCAAAAAAAAAAAGAAAAAAACAAGAGATAACATTTTTAGTTTTCAAAAAGTATTATACTTATAAAAGTTCAATTCTTTTTTTTATTTTAATATTTCTAATTGCTGGAATATGTAAAATACTGGAAAAAGTGGACAAGGAATAAAAACCTCTCTACCGATCTATGTTTATGATACATGAGTGTGAGAAAAATACGGAGCAAACCCCTTACTTTGGTGAAAGGGACAAAACTGTCCGAACTTTTTTGAGTTTCTTTTAGTTAGGTTTAAGTCTGACGGGAATAATATTCTACGACTAGCAATTCATTTATTTTCAAACCAACCCACTTACTATCTATTATTTGATTTACTAATCCTTTATAGGGGAATGGGTGAAGAGTCAAATGTTTTGGCAATTCCTCGCGGGGGGATGCATCAAGATAATTTTGAACGAGAATTTTGGATTTTTGTTCATCCCTCGCCATAATAAGATCTTGGGGTTTGCAACGATAACTTGGTATATCTACTATACGACCATTAACTAAAATATGTCTATGATTAACTAATTGGCGGGCTCCAGGAATCGTCGGAGCCATACCCAAGCGAAAAAGGATGTTATCCAAACGCATTTCAAGTAATTGTAGTAAAACTTGACCTGTGGACCCTTTTGCTTTTCTGGCAATACAAACGTATTTCAGTAATTGTCGTTCTGTAATACCATAATGAAAACGTAATTTTTGTTTTTCTTCTAGACGAATACGATATTGAGATCTTTTCCCGGAACGCGATTGATTTCTAAGATCACTTCCACCTTTAGGCCTTTTATTAGTTAGTCCCGGTAAAGCCCCCAGACGGCGTATTTTTTTGAAACGAGGCCCTCGGTAACGCGACATAAAGACTCCTTTTATTGATATTTCATTTGAAAAATAAACCTAAATTAAAGCTAAACTAAATGAAGCAAAATTTCCTGAAGTATTGTACAAATAATGAGAGGAAATGGGAGGAATTTTATAAATATCCAAACTACCTTTTAGCTTATTTTAAGTGAGAACTTTCAAATTCAGAGAAACCCTGGAATTAATAAAAATGGGCAATCCTGAGCCAACTCCTGTTTTCAAAAAGTAAACAAAAAAAAAAATTATTAAAGCGAGAATAAATAATGGATAGGTGCAGAGACTCAACGGAAGCTGTTCTAACAAATGGAGTTTACTGTATTATTATAAGAATTCTTCCATAAAAACTGCAAAAAAAAGATGAAGAAGAACCCTATATCTAGATAAATACGTACTAAAATATTCTCAAAAATAAAAAAACGTATTAATGACGGGCAAATATGTCTTTTTTACCTTTTGTCTAGGAAAAAATGTAAGAATATTAAATTATCAAAGTATTCACTCCATGGTCTGATAGATCCTTTTTTTTGTACGAACTGCTCAATCGGACGAGAATAAAGATAGAGTCCCATTCTACATGTCAATACTGACAACAATGAAATTTATAGTATGAGGAAAATCCGTCGACTTTAGAAATCGTGAGGGTTCAAGTCCCTCTATCCCCAAAAAAGTTCTTTTTACTCCCTAACTAGTAATACTCTTTTTTCGTTAACGGTTCAAAATTGGTCCTCTTCCTCATTTCTTCTTTTTTTTCTTTCACAAATATGGAAATTTTTTGCTCTTATCACAATATGTGATACATGTACAAATAAAAATCTTTGAACAAAGAATAATCATTTGAATGGTTCATAATCCATACCATCGAATTACTTGTATTCGATTCAATCTTCGAACTTTTATTGAAGATAAGATACAATAATCAATTCCGGGACCTATATAATATAATCCTTTATTAATACTTTTTTTCATCCTTTGGTTTGACATAGACTCCCATTATCTACTAAAATAAAATGAGTAGATGATGTTTGGGGAATGGTCGGGATAGCTCAGCTGGTAGAGCAGAGGACTGAAAATCCTCGTGTCACCAGTTCAAATCTGGTTCCTGGCATATGAATCATTTGCATAGTATCGATTCGACCAATTAATGAATATGCATCGATCTACATATTCGTTAATAGTCTACATGACACATACGTAACTTAGTTGATTGAGGTGTCTAGAGATAGACCCCATCTATTTTATAGATGGGTAAAGAATATTTCAAATATATAAAAAAAAGGGATTCTGTTTCCTCTTCCTTTTTTATTTTTTATACTGTATCTCCTCTTTTTAAAGTAAATAAAAAGAACAAGATTACGACTTTATAAAGAAAATATTCGAAAAGGTTCAATTAGTTAGTTGAAAAACTAAAATGTAAAATCTAGGGGAATTAACGGAGGGAAGAAACAAGATTCATCTAAGATACAGTACAAATAAAATACAACGGCGTTTTCTTTGTAATTTATGTTTTCTATTTCTTCATTTCCCCCTAGATTATATGACTTTCTAGAGCCTGCTTATCGAAACTAAACGGTACGTGATATGCGTGGTACAAAA